TAGAAGCAGGTCGACGAGCAATGACACGAAATGCACGCCGTGGTGGAAAAATATGGGTACGTATATTTCCAGACAAACCAGTTACAGTAAGACCTACAGAAACACGTATGGGTTCAGGAAAAGGATCTCCTGAATATTGGGTAGCTGTCGTTAAACCAGGTAGAATACTTTATGAAATGAGCGGAGTAGCAGAAAATATAGCCAGAAAGGCTATTTCAATAGCGGCATCAAAAATGCCTATACGAACTCAATTCATTATTTCAGGATAGAAATGTAGAACCAAAAGAAAGAAGTTTTTTGGATGAAAAAAAAAATTTCAGGTTTCTTTTTTGTTTTGAATAAACAACATTTTTTTTTTTACTTCGCCTTTTGCATTGAAAAAACAGATAAAAAATGATATGATTCAACCTCAAACCCATTTGAATGTAGCGGATAACAGCGGAGCCCGAGAATTGATGTGTATTCGAATCATAGGAGCTAGTAATCGGCGATATGCTCATATCGGTGACGTTATTATTGCTGTAATCAAAGAAGCAGTACCAAATACACCTCTAGAAAGATCAGAAGTGATCAGAGCTGTAATTGTACGTACTTGTAAAGAACTCAAACGTGACAACGGTATGATAATACGATATGATGACAATGCTGCAGTTGTTATTGATCAAGAAGGAAATCCAAAGGGAACTCGAATTTTTGGAGCGATCGCCCGAGAATTAAGACAGTTAAATTTCACTAAAATAGTTTCATTAGCACCTGAAGTATTATAATAGCACCTGAAGTATTATAAGACAAGACTATAATACAGTTAGAGTATTTTATAGTATTTGAATAAAATTTATTAACTTAATTAGTAGATTGTTTGTGTCTCACGTATATACCTTTAAAAATTCAGAAATCAAAAATAAAGAAAAAAAGAGCATGTTAATTATATTCAAATTCGGGGACAACAATAATCTTAGTTTATTATGAGTAAAGACACTATTGCTAACATAATAACTTCTATACGAAATGCTGACATGAATAAAAAAAAAACAGTTCGAATACCATCTACTAACATTACTGAAAACATTGTTAAAATTCTTTTACGAGAAGGTTTTATTGAAAACATGAGGAAACATCAGGAAGACAAGAATTTTTTTTTGGTTTTAACCCTACGACATAGAAGGAATAGGAAAGGTCCATATAGAAATGGTTTAAATTTAAAACGGATCAGTCGACCCGGTCTACGAATCTATTCTAACTATCAACGAATTCCTAGAATTTTAGGCGGAATGGGGATTGTAATTCTTTCTACTTCTCGAGGTATAATGACAGACAGAGAGGCTCGACTAGAAGGAATTGGTGGAGAAATTTTGTGTTATATATGGTAATCTTTCTGAGATCTGAATTATATACAAAATTTTTCTATTTGTGAAAAAAAAAAAGAGAAAAGGCGAGTTTATAATATTTCTCCTTCCACGTTAGTTGATAACTCAAGTGAAAGAACAAAAAAAAGATTCCTGAAAGTTTAATTTCTGAATTACTTTCTAATGGTATGCTCTGGATTCATTTAGATAATGAAGACCTGATTTTAGGTTATGTTTCAGGAAGGATTCGACGTATTTTTTTTATACATATACTTTTATAGATATACTGGCGGTATAGAATAAAAATTGAAGCAAGTCATTATAATTCAATTGGAGGACGTATAATTTTTCGACTCCAAAACAAAGATTCGAATGATTAGATAGTTTTTTTTTTTTTTTTTTTCAATTTCAACATTGATTTCGTGGGAATACAATTCGAAATTGAAAAATTTCAAGAAGCTTATTTTCTTCCAATAAAGAAATTCAGAATTAAGGAATGACAAATATGAAAATAAGAGCCTCCGTTCGTAAAATTTGTGAAAAATGTCGACTGATCCGTAGACGAGGACGAATTATAGTAATTTGTTCCAACCCAAGACATAAACAAAGACAAGGATAATCTTTAGAAAAAAGGGGATCTATAAAATTTTAAAATTTAAAGGACCCAATGTAAAGATGTTAAATAAAGGATCTGTTTTGACATTAAATGGATATATCCATATATCTCTGACTTAGATTTATGAGATGGCAAAATATGGCAAAAACTATACCAAGAATTAGTTCACGTAAGAATAGACATATTAGTTCGCGTAAAAATATGCGTAGAATACCAAAGGGAGTTATTCATGTTCAAGCAAGTTTCAACAATACTATTGTGACTGTTACAGATGTACGGGGTCGGGTAATTTCTTGGTCCTCCGCTGGTACTTGTGGATTCAAGGGTACAAGAAGAGGGACACCATTTGCCGCTCAAACCGCAGCGGGAAATGCTATTAGAACAGTAGTGGATCAAGGTATGCAACGAGCCGAAGTCATGATAAAAGGCCCCGGTCTCGGAAGAGATGCAGCATTAAGAGCTATTCGTAGAAGTGGTATACTATTAAGTTTCATACGAGATGTAACTCCTATGCCACATAATGGCTGTAGACCCCCTA